GGGACGTTATATATTGTGGACACTATCTTTTGGGGTTGTGGGAAGGAGGGTGGGTGGAGTGCTAGGGGTAATAAATGAATCAATTTTTTATTAGTTGAGAAAGTGGTAGCTTAGGTGTGTAAACCTAAAAGATAAAAAGTGAGACTTCGGCTAGGCAGCAAGCTTTTGTTTTTGGGGTTTGGCAAAGGCAAATTATATGGGAGTGGTCGGAGTTGGGGGAGGGGGGGTTTGTGTATAGTTTGTTGTGGCTTGAGTTAATATATGGCCTCGATTGGTGTGGATGTGTGATCAATTATTTGTATGTCTTACAAGCATGGATTAAATAACACCTTGCTAAAGTTCGTGTGGGACTAGAATATTGAACGTAGGTGCGATTAATAATGGTATGGACTAGGAATCAAAGACAGGCGCTGCGGGATTGATTGTGGCGAGACCAGCATTCTGCAATGGGGTCGCGTGCAGACCAGAGATAAAAGATACCAAATGCATGGAGAGCTCCCGTGACTGGTTAATAGGGTGATAGACCCGTGATCCATCGAGATGTCTTATTTAAGGGGAACGTGTGGGCGATCTTGATGTTATGGCCCTGAGGTAAGAACCAGATGTCCCTTAGATGCCATTTATAGCTACCCCCACGAGTTATGGGCCCGGTGCGAGGAGAGTAGCACTCTTGTGCGGGATATTGATTTCACGGAGGATGATGATCAAGGGACACCTAAGTGAGGAGAATATTCGTATTGACAAGGATTGGAATTGGGTATGCTCGACTGTAATGTCCTATGTCCGATAAAGGATGTAATGTACTATGTACCATGAATGATATATTAGGTTAGTTGATATTCTGGGAGTTATGCTGGGTCTTTGCATCTTGGTGTTATGTACTACAGTTGGTGAGTTTATGAGAGTTCCTGCTTGTAAGCATGTTCTGAAGGACGGTTAGTAAATATGTAAAAATATGTGCTATGTACAGTTAAGCATATATAGTACTATGTAATATTCATGTTGGCTAGCAGTAGTGCACGAATTACATGAGGGCATGTTAAAATAAATTAGTACTTAAGTTGTTCTTTAAAGGTTGCACACCATAGAATACAGAAAGTAGTTTAAGTTAGAATGCCAGTTTTGGGTGTTGGTGGTAAAGTTAAGTGCTTTCTTTCTGAGTTGCCCCAGGGAGAGATTTCCATTTCCAGTTTACAAGACTGGTGTACTGATTTGTACTACAAGGGCAGGTTCATTTGAGTAGGTTGTTTTCGGTTAGGGAGGCTAGTGGTATTAAGATTAGAATTGTGGTGAAATATATAATGGATGCTATCTGTCCAATGATAATGAAGGGTTGGCTTACTGGTTGGCTTCCGATTCAGGTAAGGGTCAGTAGGATTGCGGTTAGAGATCATAATAGGAATTGGCTAAGTGGGCGAAATGCTATGCTTTGTTGTTTGGTTTTGTGGAGTATACGTATGATTGTTAGGACGAGGATGGATGAGAGGAGTGCTAATACCCCTCCTAATTTGTTAGGGACAGATCGTAGGATTGCGTATGCGAATAGGAAATACCATTCTGGTTTGATGTGTGGGGGAGTGCTTAGTGGGTTGGCTGGGGTGTAATTATCTGGGTCGCTTAGAAGGTCGGGTGAAAATAGTACTAGGGTTATTAGGATAAGGAGGAGAAAGATCAGGCCTAAAATATCTTTGATTGTATAGTAGGGGTGGAAGGGGATTTTATCGGAATTAGAGGGGATTCCGCAGGGATTGTTTGATCCTGTTTCGTGTAGGAAAAGTAGATGAAGAGCTGTTAGGGTTGCAATAATGAAGGGTAGGGTAAAGTGGAGGGTAAAGAATCGTGTAAGGGTTGGGTTATCAATGGAATAACCACCTCAGACTCATTGGACGAGATTTGCTCCAATGTATGGGATTGCAGACAATAAATTTGTGATAACTGTGGCGCCTCAAAATGATATTTGTCCTCATGGGAGTACGTAACCTATAAAGGCTGTTGCTATGGTTATAAGTAGGAGTGCAATACCAATATTTCATGTTTCGGTGAGAAGAAATGAGCCATAGTAGAGACCTCGGCCTACATGTAGGAATAGGCAGATAAAGAATATGGAGGCGCCATTGGCGTGGAGATAGCGGATGATTCAGCCATAATTTACATCTCGGGTAATATGTGCAATTGAGGAGAAGGCAGAGGAAGTGTCTGGTGAATAGTGTATTGCTAGGAATAGGCCGGTAATGATCTGTAGCGTTAAGCAAGTTGCTAGGAGAGAGCCAAAATTTCATCATGTGGAAATGTTTGATGGGGTGGGTAAGTCAATGAGGGAGTGGTTAATTATTTTTATAATTGGATTAGATTTACGTAGGGGGGCCATTGGTGTTTTTGTAGTTGAAATACAACGATGGTTTTTCATATCATTAGTCATGGTTGAAGTCCATGTAAGAACGATGTCATATATTTTATTTTTGTTAAGTGTGTTATTGGTTATGGGGTTTGTGGGGTTTTCTTCTAAGCCTTCTCCTATTTATGGGGGTCTGGCATTGATTATCAGTGGTGTGGTTGGTTGTGTAATTATTTTAAATTATGGGGGTACTTACATGGGTTTAATAATATTCTTAATCTATTTAGGAGGTATAATGGTTGTTTTTGGCTATACTACTGCGATGGCTATTGAGGAATATCCTGAGGCATGGGTTTCAGGGTTTGAGGTGTTGGGCAGCTTTTTAGTTGGGTTAGCAATGGAGGTGGGGTTGATTTTATGAATTTTAGATTATGGTGAGTTGGTAGTGATGGTTGATTTAAATAGTATAGGAAGTTGGGTAGTTTTTGAAGGAGAGGGGCCAGGGTTGATTCGTGAAGATTCTATTGGTGCGGGTGCTTTATATGACTATGGTCGTTGGTTAGTAGTGGTTGCTGGTTGAACGTTATTTGTTGGTGTTTATATTGTTATCGAAATTACTCGAGGTAATAGATTATATTGTTAATAGTGTAACCAGGATAAGGGGGATAAGGAAAGAGAGAAAATAAAGTTTGATCATGCCTTTTTGGGTAGTAATAGTGATAGAAGTAGTGGTATGGACATGTGAGATTGTTTTGGGTATTAATTTTTCTAGTCAGATTGAGTCTAATAAGATGAAGGCTAGGTTTTGACTTATGATTAAGTTTTGATAGGGAATTATTCGGTGAATTGTAATAGGAAAATATCCTAATATGTTAGAAAATTTGAATATATGTGATGGGGTACTTATTTTGAGGTTGTTGGTTATAAGGGTTAGGTCTAGAGCTATTAGAAAGCCCAGGATGGTTACACACAGAGCTAGGAGCTTTAGGTAATGGGGTATGGTCAGTTGGGGTGGTGTGGTGGGAAAAATATTATTGGTAATGAGGAATCCCACTAGTAGGCTGCCTAGTGTTAAACGTTTTATTGGGTTTAGTAAAGCTGGATTATTTTCATTAATGTGAACTGAGGTTGAAAAGCGGGGTTGTCCTGTTAGTGCTAGAATAATAGTTCGAGTGCTGTAGGCGCTTGTTAGGGAGGTGGCGATAAGAGTAGTAGATAGGGCTCAGGCATTAGTATATGACGTGTTTGCGGTTTCGATAATAAGATCTTTGGAGTAGAAACCTGTAAGGAAAGGTATACCTGTAAGTGCTAGATTACCAATGGTTAGGGAAGTTGAAGTGAGGGGCATTATTTTAAATAATCCGCCCATTTTTCGAATATCCTGTTCGTTATTTAAATTGTGAATAATGGAGCCAGAGCAAATGAATAATATGGCTTTGAAGAAGGCGTGAGTGCAGATATGTAGGAATGCTAGGTGTGGTTGGTTAATGCCAATGGTAACTATTATTAACCCTAGATGACTTGAGGTGGAGAAGGCTACAATTTTTTTGATGTCGTTTTGTGTTAGGGCGCAGATTGCTATAAATAGGGTGGTAATTGCCCCTAGACATAATGTAAGACTTTGAATTAATATATTATTTTCTATCAAGGGGTGAAAGCGAATAAGTAAAAATACTCCTGCTACTACTATAGTACTAGAATGGAGTAAAGCTGAAACTGGGGTTGGGCCCTCTATGGCGGAGGGGAGTCAGGGGTGAAGACCAAGTTGGGCTGATTTTCCTATTGCTGCTAGAAGAAGTCCTATTAGTGGTAAAAGATTTGGGTTGGAGTCTAGGATAAATATTTGTTGGAGGTCTCATGAGTTATAGTGGAGAAGAAATCATGCTATGGTTAGGATAAAGCCGATATCACCAATACGGTTATATAGAATTGCTTGGGTGGCTGCTGTGTTGGCGTCTGTTCGAGCATGTCATCAGCCGATTAGTAGAAAGGATATAATTCCGACACCTTCTCATCCAATAAAGAGTTGGAAGAGGTTGTTGGCGGTGATTAAAATTAATATGGTGATGAGAAAAATGAGAAGATACTTAAAGAATTGATTAATATTTGGATCTGAGCTTATATATCATAGTGAGAATTCTATAATGCACCAGGTGATAAATAGTGCAATTGGAGTGAATAGTATGGAAAAATAGTCTAGTTTAAAACTTAGTGTAAGTTCTAGGGACTGAATAGTTGTTCAATGTCAGTTTGAGATAATTATGTCTTGGTCTAATAGGATATATAGGGTTATGGGAAAGAGACTGAAGATAAAGGCAAATATTATAGTTGTTTTTACGTAATTAGGATACAGGTGGTTTTTGTTGGGCTTAATGAGAGTGGTAATAATTGGGAGTATTAAGTAAGTTAGTGTTAATATAACAATGGAGGCGTGCATTTATTACTTTTATTTGGAGTTGCACCAATATTTTTGGTTCCTAAGACCAATGGATACCTGTTATCCTTTAAAAGTTGAGATAGCCGTTTTGTTAAGTACGGAGGCATGGATTAGCAGTCCTTGCAAGCTTTCTCGGTAAATAAGAAGGGATGAGTTTCTATGTTTAGATTCACAATCTAATATTTTAATTAAATTATATTTACAAGAGGTGAAGCCTATAATAATATTGGGGTTGAGGGATAGAAGGATGATGGGAGAAATGTGTATAAATATTAATATATTTTCTCGGGTGAAGGAGGGTTTTATGTTTATAATGTGGGGGGTGAGTATTCCTCGTTGTGTTGTAATGAATATGTGTAGAGAATAGAGGGCAGTGATTAGTATATTTAGTCCTGTGAGTATAATGGTGACATGCGATCAAGAAAATGAAGTTGTTACTACTAATAGCTCTCCAATTAAATTAATGGTGGGGGGTAGGGCCAGATTGGTGAGGTTTGCTGCAAATCATCAGAAGGCTATTAGTGGAAGTAGAATTTGAAGTCCTCGAGAGAGCAGTATAATGCGACTGTGGGTTCGTTCATAGTTTGAATTTGCTAGGCAGAATAATATGGATGAAGTAAGGCCATGGGCGATTATAAGGATAATAGCGCCAGTAAAGCTTCAAGGAGTTTGGATGAGGGAGGCTATGATTACTAGGGCTATGTGGCTTACGGAGGAGTATGCAATAAGTGACTTTAGGTCTGTTTGTCGGAGACAGGTTGAGCTTGTTATAATTATACCTCATAGGGATAACATGAGGAAGGGGTAGGCCATATATTCTGTCAAGGGGCTAAGGATTGAGGTAAGTCGCATTATACCATAGCCACCTAGTTTTAAAAGTACTGCGGCAAGAACTATCGACCCGGCAATGGGAGCGTCAACGTGGGCTTTGGGGAGCCATAGGTGTAGGCCATATAAGGGTATTTTTACTATGAAGGCTATCATGCATGCCAGTCAAGTTAGATTAGGGGATCAGGTGTTTGTTAGTTCTTGGGCTGTGAGTGTTAGTAACACAATGTTTAATGAGCCTGTGTTATTATATATAAATAATAGTATAATTAGTAAGGGAAGGGAGCCAGCTAATGTATAGAATAGGAAATATGTGCTTGCGTTGAGGCGTTCTGCTTGATTGCCTCATCGGGTAATAATAATTAGGGTAGGGATAAGAGTAGTTTCAAATGAAATATAGAACAGGATTAGTTCTGTGGTTATAAATGTTATAATTAGGGAGATTTGTAGAAAAATTATTATGGAGAGATAAAGTTTTTTTCATAAAGGATTTTCATTATGTAAATGGTACTGACTTGCCATAATCATGAGGGGTAAGAGTCAGGCGGTTAGTGTTAGAAGAGGTGTTGATAGTGGGTCAGAAGATAAATAAGTCGAGTAACTAGTGAGATTGTCACTAGCTTGATTAAAAAATATGAGGGGAATAAGACTAATAATCAAGCTGTGCATGGTTAAGTTAATTCAGATTATATTGTTTTTGGAAAATCATGTTGTTGGTAATAGCATAATTGTGGGAAAAATTATTTTTAACATTGAAGTAAGCTTAGGTTGTGGATGTGGTCTAGGCCATATGTGTTTGAGATTGAAATTAGTAAGGCAAGGCCTACTGCTGCTTCACAAGCGGCAAATACTAGTAGGGCAATAGGTACAATATTAGCTAGGGGGAAGTGTATGTTTAAGGCCATGAGGGTGCTTATGATAAATAGTGAGAGTATTATTCCCTCTAGGCATAGTAGGAATGATATTAGGTGCGAGCGATAGGTTAATATGCCTAGAAGTGAGATGGTGAATGCTAATATGATATTTATGTAAATAACGGGCATTTGGTTAGTATGATTATCATAATCTAATGAGTCGAAATCATTTGTTTTATTTAAACTACTTACCAATTCAGTTCAGTCCAGTCCTTTTTGAGTTCATTCATAGGCTAGGCTGAGGGTTAGAATAGTAATTAGTATAATTGATGATTTGATTATTATGGGAAGATTTGTTGTTTTGAGAGCTCATGGTAGGGGTAATAGCAGAGCAATTTCTAAGTCGAATAGTAGGAAGGTGATGGCGACTAGAAAAAATTTTATGGAGAAAGGAATGCAAGCGGAGTTTAGTGGGTCAAACCCACATTCATAAGTATTGGTTTTTTCTGTGTAGGAGCTGAGTTGGGGTAGCCAGAATATAATGATTATCAATAGTAGGGTCAGGAGGGTACTAATTGTTAGAGCTAACACTAGGTTAATTATTCTTTTTCGAATATTATCGAAGCTAGCTGATTGGAAGTCAGCTGTACTAATTATACTAAAAGAATAGGAACCTCATCAGTAAATGGAAATATAGAGAAAGAGTCAGACGACGTCTACAAAGTGTCAATATCAAGCGGCGGCTTCAAAGCCGAAATGGTGGTTTGATGTGAAATGATATAACAGTTGGCAAATAAGGCAGACGGTAAGAAATGTAGATCCGATAATAACGTGAAGTCCATGGAAGCCGGTGGCAACAAAAAATGTTGAGCCATAAATGCCATCAGAGATAGTGAAGGGTGCTTCATAATACTCAGACATTTGTAAGAGGGTGAAGTAGATACCTAATAAGATTGTAATAAGTAGGGCTTGAATTATTTGTTTTCGGTTATTTTCTATTAAGCTGTGGTGGGCTCAAGTGATTGTGACCCCTGATGCAAGTAGTACAGAAGTATTTAGGAGGGGTACTTCTAGAGGATTTAGGGGAGTGATGCCTGTTGGTGGTCAGTGTCCTCCTAGATGTGGAGTAGGGGCAAGACTTGAGTGGTAAAATGCTCAGAAGAAGCCTGCAAAGAAGAAAACTTCTGAGATAATAAATAAAACTATTCCGTAACGGAGGCCTTTTTGAACTGGTGTTGTATGGTGGCCTTGATAAGTGCTTTCTCGTACAATATCACGTCACCATTGATATATTGTTAATATGTTGGTTAGTAACCCTAATATTAGTAGAGTTATGGAATAAAAGTGAAATCACATAATTAAGCCGGATGTTATTAGGAGAGCCGAAAAAGCTCCTGTTAGTGGTCATGGGCTGGGTTTGACTATATGGTAAGGGTGAGTTTGGTGGGTCATTAAGTGTTATCATGTAAGTAAAGGCTTACCAGGAGCGTGAAAACATAGGCTTGAATTAGGGCAACTGCAATTTCTAGAATTGTTAGTAGCAACAGGAGTATAAAGGTTAGTGAAGTTGCAAGAAAATTAATGGTTGATAGCGCTAGTACGGCACTTCCGATTAGATGCATGAGTAGATGGCCCGCTGTGATATTAGCGGTTAGGCGTACAGCTAGGGCTACTGGTTGAATAAATAAGCTGATAGTTTCAATAATTACTAGCATGGGGATAAGGAGTGTAGGTGTGCCTTGTGGTAAAAAATGGGCTAGGGAATTTTTGGTTTTGAAGCGAAGGCCTGTAATTACTGTACCAGCCCATAGAGGGATTGCCATTGCCAAATTCATAGACAGCTGGGCGGTAGGTGTAAATGAGTGAGGTAATAGCCCGAGGAGGTTGGTTGTAGCAATGAAAATGATTAGAGACATTAGTATTAGGGATCAAGCTCGCCCTTTTGTATTATGAATCATTATAATTTGTTTTAGGATAAGTTGAGTCAGATTTTGTTGAATAGTAACTAGTCGGTTGTTAACAAGGTGTTTGGAGGTTGGGAATAATAATGTGGGAAATAAAATAATGGGAACTACAGCGGGTAGACTTAGGAGTGTTGGGGTTGTAAATGGGGTAAATAAATTTTCGTTCATTTTAGTTGTCAAGGGTTATTAAATATCTGCATATTAGGAATTTTTTGTGGTGGAGATAAATAGTAGTTTGTATTTAGTAATTTTAATTGTATAATAAGGTATAGTGCAGGTAGTACGGTTATAATGGTGATAAACCATGAAGATGTATTTAGTTGAGGCATTTCACTGCAGAGAAAAGTATTTTCTCATCTTTAACTTAAAAGGTTAATGCTGTAATAGCTATACAGTGGGCCTTGATATTTTAAGAGTAGGCTAGGTGAAGTGCATTTAGTATATCTATAAAGTGAATACGGGTCCTATCTCGAAAATTTTTAGTGGAATTAATTCTGCAACAATTGGCATAAAACTGTGGTTAGCACCGCAGATTTCTGAACATTGTCCGTAGTAGACGCCTGGTCGTATGGCAGTAAATGTAGTTTGATTTAAGCGCCCTGGAATTGCATCTGTCTTTAGACCAAGTGTAGGGATGGTTCATGAGTGTAGAACGTCTTGAGATGTAATTATTATACGGACAGGGGCTTCAATTGGGGGTACCACTCGGTTATCAACTTCTAGAAGTCGAAGGTCCCCCGGGTTTAAAAATAGTGGGGGGAGTATATAAGAATTAAAGATTAAACCCCCATAGTCTGTATATTCATAGGTTCAGTATCATTGATGTCCAATTGATTTAATAGTAAATGAGGGGTTATTAATTTCGTCTGTTAAGTAGAGAATTCGTAGAGATGGAAGAGCAATTAAGACTAGGATAATTGCGGGTAGGATAGTTCAAATAGTCTCTATTTCTTGAGCATCTGTAATGTTAGTGCTAGTTAGTTTTGTTGTTAGTACTGATAATAAAATATATAGGACGAGAAAGCTAATTAGGGATACAATTATAAAGGCGTGGTCGTGGAAAGCAATTAGTTCTTCTATGATAGGGGATGTGGCATCTTGTAGGCCTAGTTGAACTGGGTGGGCCATATAAGATATATAGGATATGTCCTATGATTTAGCTTTGACAAAGCCATGAAATAGTTTTTCTAATATCTCATTGAAAAAGTTATAGAGGTTATAGGATTGGCTTGAAACCAGTCTCAGGAGGTTCGATTCCTTCCTTTTTTATTTAACTTTGATGAAGGTTGGTTCATCAAATGTATGATAAGGTGGAGGGGAGCCATGTAATCACTCTAGATTATAGGCGGGTTGTTCAATTGATAGTACTTTACGTTTTGAGGCGAAAGCTTCTCAGATTATATAAATTATTAGTAGCATTGCTACTAGGGATATAAAGGACCCTGTAGATGATACAATATTTCATGTGGTATAAGCATCGGGATAGTCAGAATAGCGTCGGGGTATTCCTGATAAGCCCAGAAAGTGTTGTGGGAAAAAGGTTAAATTTACACCTACAAATATAATAGTAAAGTGGGCTTTGGCGCAGGCTTGATCTAGGGTATAACCTGAGAATAGGGGAAATCAGTGGATAAAGCCTCCTATAATAGCAAAGACAGCCCCTATTGATAAGACATAGTGGAAGTGAGCTACGACGTAATATGTGTCGTGTAATACAATATCTAGTGATGAATTTGCTAGTACAATACCGGTCAGACCACCTACGGTAAAAAGGAAAATAAAGCCTAGGGCTCAGAGTATTGCGGCTGATCATTTAATATTTCCTCCGTGTAGCGTGGCAAGTCAGCTAAAGACTTTGACGCCAGTTGGGATTGCAATAATTATAGTGGCAGAGGTAAAATAGGCCCGTGTATCCACATCTATTCCAACTGTAAATATATGGCGAGCTCATACAATAAAGCCTAGAAACCCAATTGATACTATGGCTCAGACCATGCCTATATACCCGAATGGTTCTTTTTTCCCAGAATAGTATGTCACAATGTGGGAAATTATTCCGAAGCCAGGTAAAATAAGAATATAGACCTCAGGGTGTCCGAAGAATCAGAATAAGTGTTGATATAAGATAGGATCTCCCCCTCCTGCAGGGTCAAAGAAGGTGGTGTTGAGATTGCGGTCTGTTAATAATATTGTAATACCAGCGGCTAGTACGGGCAGGGATAGGAGTAGTAGTACTGCTGTAATTAGGACTGATCAAACAAATAGAGGGGTTTGGTATTGAGATATTGCAGGGGGTTTCATATTAATAATAGTTGTAATGAAGTTAATAGCCCCCAGAATAGAGGAAATACCTGCTAGGTGAAGTGAGAAGATAGTTAGGTCTACGGAGGCTCCTGGATGAGAGAGATTTCCTGCTAAAGGTGGATATACTGTTCAACCTGTTCCGGCTCCAGCTTCTACTATGGCTGATGCGAGAAGAAGTAGGAAAGATGGCGGAAGAAGTCAGAAGCTTATGTTATTTAGGCGGGGAAATGCTATGTCAGGAGCACCAATTATTAGGGGTACTAGTCAGTTTCCAAAACCTCCAATTATTATGGGTATAACCATAAAGAAGATTATGACAAATGCATGGGCCGTAACGATAACATTATAGATGTGGTCATTACCTAGCAGATTACCAGGTTGACCCAATTCGGCTCGGATAAGAAGGCTTATAGCTATTCCTACGGTTCCGGCTAATGCGCCAAATAGTAAGTATAAGGTTCCAATGTCTTTGTGATTTGTGGAGAATAGCCAGCGGTTAATGAGCATAAGTAAAAAAGGTAAAATGGCTGAGTAAGCATTAGGCTGTAAATCTAAGGACAGAGGTTTAGCCCTCTTTTTACCAGCCCCGAGGTGATTTTCATGTTGGATTGCAAATTCAAAGGAGCAGTTAAATTTCTGCCGGGGCTTCTCCCGCCTTTTTTTCCCTGCGGCGGGAGAAGTAGATTAAAGCCAGTTGATTGGGGCATTTAGCTGTTAACTAAATTTTTGTGGGTTTAAGTCCCATTAATCTAGTAAGGGCTTAGCTTAATTAAAGTAACTGATTTGCGTTCAGTTGATGCGGAATAAGGTTCTGTAGTCCTTAGTATATTTCAGAAATTAAGTATATTTAACTTACTAAGAGCTTTGAAGGCTTTCGGTCTATATTTAACCTAAATTTCTAGGGGATGGTTAGGATTGTTGGGGATATAGGTAATAGGAAGGTAGTAAGGATAATAAGTGGGGGAATGAGTAGTGTGGTTTTTGTATTTTCGAATTGTCATTTTATTTTTGTATTATTGGATACAGGAAGTAGTGTTATAGAGGTAATGTAAATTAGTCGTAAGTAAAAATATAAGTTTAGTAGGGTTATAATAATTATAATGGTAGGTATAATGAAGTTATTATTTTTTGTAAGTTCTTGGATAGTAATCCATTTGGTAAGAAAGCCGGTTAGTGGGGGTAGGCCTCCTATAGATAGGAGGGTGGATGATATTAGTGGTATCAATCAGGTGAGTTTATTTCAGGTGTGTGATAATGTTAGGGTTGTGGTGTTCGAGTTTAGGTTTAGGGCTAGAAATGCAGTGGTAACTAAAACAATATATGTGAGGAGATAAAAAATTGTAATATCCGGGTTGTATGTTAAAGTTGTTATTATTCAGCCTATATGGGTAATTGAAGAGTATGCTAAAATTTTACGTAGTTGTGTTTGATTAAGACCTCCTCAGCTGCCTACCATGATGGATAGGATGGATAGAATCAGGAGAATATTTGTATTAATTGATGAATGAATTTGGTACATGATTGAGATAGGGGCTAGTTTTTGTCATGTAAGGAGAAGTAGACCAGGAATTAAAGGTGTTCCTTGGGTAACTTCTGGGACTCAGAAGTGAAAGGGGGCTATTCCTAATTTTATAGCGAGGGCTATTGTTATGGCTAAAGATGAAGGTTGATTAATATTATTTAACATGGTTCATTGTTCGGGAAACAGGTTGTTATATATAATTGCTATTATGAGGATTATAGATGCAGTAGATTGTACAAGGAAATATTTAGTGGCGGCTTCTGTGGAGCGAGAGCTTGTTTTTTTAATTAAGATTGAGGTAAAGGCTAGTATATTTATTTCTAGACCCGCTCAGGCTAGAAATCAGTGGGAGCTCAATAATGTAATAATAGTGCCTATAAATATGGTAAAATAGATAATAAGTTGGGCTAGTGGATTAATTAGTACGGGAAGGATATAACCAACATTTTCGGGGTATGGGCCCGATAGCTTATTTAGCTGACCTTACTTTAGAATGAGGTGCAATAGGTAGCACGGAGGAATTTGAATTCTCAGGAGTAGGTTCGATGCCTATAATTCTAGAAATAAGAGGATTAAGTACCTCTATTATTTACTCCATCAAAGTAACTCTTTTGTCAGACATATTTCTAGATTTGAGGGGGGATGCCAGAGGTTATGATGGAAACTGAGATGTATCATATGAGGAATGCTAGTGTAAGGGGAAGAAAATTTTTTCATAGGAGGTGTATGAGTTGATCGTAGCGGAAACGAGGGTAGGTTGCTCGAATTCATAGGAACAGGGAGGTTAAGAGAAGTGTTTTAGTAATAAAGCATGCTGTGAACAATTCTGGTGAGTGGATGGGATATAATGTTCCCAGGAAAATTGTGGTTGTTTGGGCATTTATTATAATGATATTTATGTACTCAGCTATGAAGAAAAGGGCAAACGGGCCTGCAGCATACTCAGTATTAAATCCTGAGACTAGTTCGGACTCCCCTTCTGTTAGGTCGAAAGGGGCTCGGTTGGTCTCTGCTAATGTGGAAGTGAATCATATTATGGCTAGAGGTCATGATGGTAGGAGGAGTCAAAGGTGTTCTTGTGTTGTAATAAGTATATGGAGATTAAATGAGCCGCTTATTAGTAGAATTGATAGTAAAATAATGGCGAGGGTTACTTCATATGAAATTGTCTGGGCTACTGCTCGTAGTGCTCCGATTAGTGCGTAATTTGAGTTTGATGCTCATCCTGATCATAAAATAGAGTGGACGGCTAGGCTAGATGTGGCTAGGATAAATAAAAGTCCTAGGTTGAGATTAATTAGGGAATTGGGTATAGGGAGAGGTATTCATAAGAGAAGGGCAATGATAAAGGCTAAGGCTGGCGCAATAATATAAAGAGTAATAGTGGAGGTTGAAGGTTTTAATGGTTCTTTGGTGAAGAGTTTTACTGCGTCGGCAAAGGGTTGTAGTAACCCATAGGGTCCTACAATGTTGGGTCCTTTGCGTAGTTGTATGTAGCCTAGTAGTTTTCGTTCGGTAAGTGTAAGAAATGCTATAGCAGCAATAGCAGGTAGAGTGACAAGTAGAATGTTTATTGTGAACATGGTGTTAAGAAGAGGAATTGAACCTCTGATTATAAAGTCTTAAGTTTTATGCAATTGCCGGGCTCTGCCATCTTAACAAGCCCTGCTCTTGGGTTATATATATAGTTTTTTGTTAAATTGAGACTAGGTCATTTATGGAAGGAAGGCACTTTATGAAGTAGGCCTTATTTCTCTTGTCCTTTCGTACAGGGAGAAATGTAGAATAGATAGAAACCGACCTGGATTACTCCGGTCTGAACTCAGATCACGTAGGACTTTAATCGTCGAACAAACGAACCCTTGATAGCTGCTGCACCATTAGGATGTCCTGATCCAACATCGAGGTCGTAAACCCTATTGTCGATATGGACTCTGGAATAGGATTGCGCTGTTATCCCTGGGGTAACTTATTCCGTTGATCAAATTATTGGGTCAATTGTAAGTACTAATTCGCTTTAACTTGTTCAGTCTTGGCATAGTCTGTTCGGAGGTTTAGTTATGCTCCGAGGTCACCCCAACCAAAATTATAAATGCAGGGTCAGAATATGTTAAACCCATAGGTTTATGTTATTATGGTTGCATTGGTAAATTGAAGCTCCGCAGGGTCTTCTCGTCTTATTATTTCATGCCCGCCTCTTCACGGGCAGGTCAATTTCACTGGTTGGAAGTAAGAGACAGTTAAACCCTCGTGTTGCCATTCATACAAGTCCCTATTTAAAGAACAAGTGATTATGCTACCTTTGCACGGTCAGGGTACCGCGGCCGTTAAACATGTGTCACTGGGCAGGCAGTGCCTCTAATACTAGTAATGCTAGAGGTGATGTTTTTGGTAAACAGGCGGGGTTGTATTTGCCGAGTTCCTTTTACTTCTTTTAACCTTTCCTTGATAGCATGCCTGTGTTGGGTTAACAGTACTAGTAATACTGGCTTGTTTATGATTATTAGTATTTGGCTGTTAAATATCGGTGAGGTTTTCGGTCCGATTTAGGCTTATGCGTAGGAGAATTTATTCATGTTACTAATACTAGCATTATTATTTCTATAATATGATAGATTAATCCAATGTGATGTTAGGAGTTCAGTTAAATGTTTGAAATTTCTTTGGGTGCTTAATGTTGAGCTTGAACGCTTTCTTAATTGATGGCTGCTTTTAGGCCAACTATGGAGGCTGGAATTTTTACTCTCTATATAAGGTTTTTTCCTAGTGTCTAAGGAGCTGTCCCTCTTTAGACTAACAATTAAGCTTACAGGGGGATTGGTGGTTCTGCGGGTAGGCTTAAGGTTGAACTAAGATTCTATCTTGGATAACCAGCTATCGCCAGGCTCGGTGGGTGTATCGCCTCTACTCAAAAATCTTCCCACTATTTTGCCACATAGACGGGTGCGCTCTTTTAGCTGTTTTTGGGTAGCTCGTCTGGTTTCGGGATGTTTGGCTTTAGTTCTCTTTGCGAAATGATCTCTAGCTGGCTCATTATGCAGAAGGTATAGGGGCAAGTCCTTGCTATTTTGTGCTTAGTCTTTTTTTTTCATCTTTCCCTTGCGGTACTGTGTCTATAGCGCCAGAGTAAACTTTCTATCACCTATACTTTTATATTTGTGAATGGTTTAATATTTATATATTTATTTGGTAGTAGTACTGATTGGTTTTTGGGCTAGTGTTGGCTCAAGGTAATCAAGTGATGTTGATATCTTCCGGGTGTAAGCAGGATGCTTTGTGTTGAGCTATACCTTGATTTATCCAAGTGCACCTTCCAGTACACTTACCATGTTACGACTTATCTCCTCTGTATAAATGTAGGAGTGTTTAGTTAAGTTAATCCTTAATTATATTTGAGGAGAGCGACGGGCGGTGTGTGCATGCTTCATGGCCTAGTTCAACTAAGCACTCTATTCTTAGTTTACTGCTAAATCCTCCTTGGACTCTTAAGTTTCATAAGAGTTATCGTAGATTTTCTGTTATAGAAAATGTAGCCCATTTTTTCCCAGCTCATAGGCTACACCTTGACCTAACGTTTTTGCGTGGGCATTTGTGCTTACTTCATATCTCTTGTTGAGGTTTGCTGAAGATGGCGGTATATAGGCTGAGCGAGAGATGGTAGGGTGGATCGGGGTTTATCGATTATAGAACAGGCTCCTCTAGGGGGTATGGAGCACCGCCAAGTCCTTTGATTTTTAAGCTGTTGCTTGTAGTGTTCTGGCGAGTAGTTTTGTTATTTTAACTATTGAAGTTTAGGGCTAAGCATAGTGGGGTCTCTAATCCCAGTTTGAATCTTAGCTATAGTGTGTTCAGAAATTTTAAAGCCACTTTCGTAGTTTATTTTACATTGGCTAGGGTTTTACAGTTTAGAAAGAGTTTAGCTTTATTTAGTTGGGCTTATCTTAAACACTCTTTACGCCGAGGTCTATTAGCTTGGGTCAATCGTATGGCCGCGGTGGCTGGCACGAAATTGACCAACCCTATAATAGCATAGCTTAGTTAAACTTTCGTTTATAGCTAAATATTAGTCACTGCTGTTTCCCGTGGGGGTGTGGCTAAGCAAAGTGTCTTGAGCTGCATTAAGCGTGCTTGATACTTACTCCTTTTAATCGTAGTGATTTGTAGGGTGTCTTCACCGGGGCGGGGATGCTTGCATGTGTAATCTTGCTAGAAGTTAATAGAAAGGCCGGGACCAAACCTATTTGTTTATGGGATTTGTGAGTCCATCTAGGCATTTTCAGTGTCTTGCTTTGGATAAATTAAGCTACATAAAC